GAACAATACAAAATTTGTTTTCACCTTTAATCATAAATGAAACTTCAATAGAAAATTTCATAGAAAAAAATAAGATTCATACTATCTTTCTTACTGATACTGATTCTCGAGAATTTAAAGATAAAACAGATATATTTGATAACAACCCATTATCAACAAAAATGAGTTATTTCTTGACTTTAATCAGTGAACTTAAATCAAATTTGAATTTGAAAGGATCTTCTTTATTTTCAGAACAAGGAAGAATGGATTCCGAAAATAAAACAAAATTTTTATTCAATGCAATTAGAAGTGATCTTAATGATCAAAAAAAAAAAAAAAAATCTATTGGAATAAAAGAAATCAGTAAAAAAGTCCCTCGATGGTCATACAAATTAATCAACGAATTAGAACAACAGGAAGGAGAAAGTGAAGAAGAAGTACCAATAGATTATCAGATTCGTTCAAGAAAAGCCAAACGTGTAGTGATTTTTACTGATAACCGGGGAAATACCGATCCTAATAATAAGGATACTAATAATTCTAATAAAAGAGACGAAGTAGCTTTGATACGATATTCGCAACAATCTGATTTTCGTCGAGACATAATCAAAGGTTCAATGCGAGCCCAAAGATGTAAAACAGTTATTTGGGAACTTTTTCAAGCAAATGCACATTCTCCGCTTTTTTTGGACAGAATAGACAAATCACACCCTTTTTTTTTTGATATCTCCGAACTGATAAAACTCATTTTTAGAAATTGTATAGGAAAGGGAGCAGAATTCAAAATTTCAGATTATACAGAAGAAGAAATAAAAGAAAGGGAAAAAAAGGAAAAGGACAAAAAAGAAGAGAACAAAAGAAAAGAGAAAGCGCGGATAGAAGTAGCAGAAGCCTGGGATACCATTCCATTTGCTCAAGTAATAAGAGGTTCCATGTTAATAACTCAATCGATTCTTAGAAAATATATTATATTACCGTCATTGATAATAGCTAAAAATATTGGCCGTATGCTATTATTACAATTTCCTGAGTGGTCTGAGGATTTAAATGAATGGAATAAAGAAATGCATGTTAAATGCACCTATAATGGTGTTCAATTATCAGAAACAGAATTTCCGAAAAATTGGTTAATAGACGGTATTCAAATAAAGATGCTATTTCCTTTCTGTCTGAAACCCTGGCACAGATCTAAGCCACGGTCCTCTCATATAGATCGAATCAAAAAGAAAGGACAAAAAGATGATTTTTTTTTTTTAACGGTTTGGGGAATGGAAGCTGAACTTCCTTTTGGTTCTCCCCAAAAACGGCCTTCCTTTTTTGAACCCATTTTTAAGAAACTCGAAAAAAAAATTGGAAAATTGAAAAAAAAGTATTTTATATTTCTAAAAGTTTTAAAAGAAAGAACAAAATTTCTAAATATCTCAAAAAAAACAAAAAAATGGATTATCAAGGGCATTCCGTTTTTAAAAAAAATAAAAAAAGAACTCTCAAAAGTAAATCCAATTCTATTATTTAGATTGAGAGAAATATATAAATCAAGCGAAACTAAAAAAAAAAAAGAAAAAGATTCTATAACCCGCAATCATATAATTCATAAATCCTTTAGTCGAATTCAATCTACATATTGGACAAATTTTTTACTGACAGAAAAAAAAATGAAAGATCTGACTGATAGAACAAGCACAATCAGAAATCAAATAAAAAGAATTACAAAAAATAAAAAAAAAGTGACTCCAGAAATAAATGATAGTCCTAATAAAACAAGTTATAATGCTAAAAGATTCGAATCACCAAATTGGCAAATATTAAAAAGAAGAAATACTCGATTAATCCATAAATTACATTATTTTATAAAATTTTTCACTGAAAGGATATACGCAGATATCCTTCTATCTATTATTAATATTCCCAGAATTAATATACAACTTTTTGTTGAATCAACAAAAAAAATGATTGATAAATCCATTTACAATAATAAAAAAAATAAAAAAAGAATTAATAAAACAAATCAAAATAAAATTCATTTTATTTCGACTATAAAAAAGTCACTTTATAATATTAGTAATAAGAATTCACAGAATTTTTTTGACTTATCCTCCTTGTCACAAGCATATGTATTTTACAAAATATCACAAACACAAGTTCTTAACTTGTATAAGTTAAGATCTATTCTTCAATATCACGGAACGTCTTTTTTTCTTAAGACTTCAATAAAAAATGATTTTGGAAAACAAGGAATAATTCATTATGAATTAAGACATAAGAAACTTCGGAATTCTGGAATAAATCAATGGAAAAACTGGTTAAGAGGTCATTATCAATACCATTTATCTCAGATTAGATGGTCTAGATTAATAGCAGCAAAATGGAAAAATAGAATCAATAAATGTCGTACAATTCAAAATCAAGATTTAAACAAAGAGAATTCATATGAAAAAGACCTATTAATTCATTACAAAAAACAAAACGATTACGAAGTATATTCATTACCAAATCAAAATGAGAATTTTCAAAAATA